TTATGTTGATAGTTACAGGCCTCTTGAATCTTCTTTTTACCTATTTTTTATTTATTTTTTTGTGTCTAATTATAATTATTCGGATTTCTTTTTGTTTATTATTGATAGGAATTCTCTTGTTGAGACCCTATGAATCGATTGAAACCTCAGATTCATACTAAAACCACGATGATTGAATAAAGCCCCTAAGCCCAAAGGTTCTCTGAGTAAGAACCGTTTGATCATCACTTATTCAATTAATAGATGAAATGCCTAAAAATTCGGAGAAACATTTGATTTGTCCGTTGGTCAAAATAAAGAAACATAAACAGAATAGAATGTTTAAGGAAGAAAAACAAAACCTTCGATTTAGAATTCTAAAATAAATCTTTGAAATTTTTTTTGAGTCCAGTCGCGAGGTCTGAATACTAGGCATGAATCATAGTTCAAATATTTCTTGATCTATTCCATATATTCTGTGCTCCAGATACAAAAATAAATATCCGACGAGGCAGAACCCATCTCTCTCAAGATGACAGACCCACTCTCTGTACTATCAATAGGATCAATTATAACAAGTCACACACTCATATTCCGGAAATACAGAAAGAAAGGAATTCCACGGTCGAACTGCCAGAATGGCCTAGAAATCCGAGTCCTAAGTGATTCATTTTGGATTGAAAAGCCAGGACTTCATGATTTTTATGGACCTAATTCATTGAAATTCCATCCAGTAAAACGGAAGAATTATAAATCTCCAAAATAATAGATAGGAATACTGCAAATAGAGCCATTGCGACCCCCATCAAAGGGGTAGTTCCCCACCCGGGGGCTACTTTACCATATTCCGAATTCAATGGTTTCAATAAATTCCCTACGGTAGTTCGTCTTGGACCAGATCTAGAACTACCCTCAACGGTTTGTGTAGCCATAAATCCTATTGCATTGGTTGAGATCGGTTGACTTTGTATACCATTCCGTTGTAAATAAACGATCTTATCATAGATCCATTGTGGTCTTTAAATTTTATAATAATGGAAACAGCAACCCTAGTCGCCATCTTTATATCTGGTTTACTTGTAAGTTTTACCGGGTACGCCTTATATACCGCTTTTGGGCAACCCTCTCAACAACTAAGAGATCCATTCGAGGAACACGGGGACTAGTTGAAGTAAAGTAATGAGCCTCCCATATGATATGGGAGGCTCATTACTTTACTTCAATTTGGATAATGTAATGTAAAATAATGAAAAATCATTTCGCCTTTTTAGTCGGAACCTTAGGTGGCTCTCGAAAAAATATCGCGAAAAAAATGATTCCTAGAGTCGAGACTAAGAGGAACGTATAAACCAATGCTTCCATAAATTCGATCGTGGTTTACAATTATAGCTTCCACACCTGTTCATTTGGGATCATTTCCCAGATTAAGAAAGGACAAGAGTCAAAGAAAGGGGCGGTGATTCAAATCAAGATTTCTCTAGTACTCTATGTCAAAGTTAAATCACAAAAATCCAATGGAGGCGAAAGATACAAGAGCAATATTGTATCAGACTACTTGTCTCCTTGTAGTTGGATCTCCAAGTTTTTGAAATGCTCCAAATTCCACTTGAGCATCCAAATCTGGGTCAATACCAGCAAAAACATCTCTGAACAAGGTTCTAGCACCATGCCAAATGTGTCCGAAAAAGAAGAGCAAAGCAAACGAAGCATGTCCAAAAGTAAACCAACCCCTTGGGCTGCTACGAAAAACACCATCAGATTTCAAAGTAGCGCGATCTAATTCAAAAATTTCACCCAATTGAGCACGTCTAGCATATTTTTTCACAGTAGCAGGATCACTATAACTCACTCCATCGAGTTCGCCACCATAGAACTCAACAGTGACTCCTACTTGTTCGACACTATACTTCGATTCTGCCCTTCTAAAAGGAACATCGGCTCTTACAATTCCGTCTCCGTCTACCAAAACTACCGGAAATGTTTCAAAAAAAGTAGGCATACGACGTACAAAAAGCTCATGCCCATCTTTATCTCTAAAGACGGGATGTCCTAACCATCCAACAGCTATTCCATCCCCGTTGTCCATTGAGCCCGCTCTAAATAATCCCCCCTTTGCTGGATTATTGCCAATGTAATCATAAAAAGCTAATTTTTCGGGAATTTTAGACCAAGCTTCTGATAAACTCTGATTTTCGGCTAGTCCGGCACCAACCCTTCGATATATTTCTTGCTGGAAGTATCCTTGATCCCATTGATAACGAGTTGGACCAAATAATTCGATCGGGGTAGTCGCGGAGCCATACCACATAGTTCCAGCAACAACAAAAGCTGCAAAAAAGACAGCGGCGATACTACTGGAAAGAACAGTTTCAATATTACCCATACGTAATCCTTTGTATAGACGTTGGGGCGGACGAACACTAAGATGGAATAGGCCCGCTAATATACCCAATGTACCTGCTGCAATATGATGAGAGGCTATTCCTCCCGGAACAAAAGGATCAAAACCTTCTACCCCCCACGCAGGATTTACAGATTGTACTTTTCCGGTTAGTCCATAAGGATCAGACACCCATATTCCAGGACCATACAAGCCTGTTACATGAAATGCACCAAACCCAAAGCAAGCTAATCCTGAAAGAAATAAATGAATTCCAAAGATCTTGGGCAAATCCAAAGAAGGTTTTCCTGTACGTTCATCACAGAATACTTCTAAATCCCAATATACCCAATGCCAGATAGCTGCCAAGAAGCACAAACCAGAAAACATAATATGTGCCCCAGCCACACCTTCGTAACTCCAAATACCCGGATTCGTTATAGTCCCTCCTGTGATACTCCAACCGCTCCATGAATTGATTATTCCTAAACGAGTCATGAAGGGTATAACGAACATACCTTGTCTCCACATTGGATCAAGAACAGGGTCGGAGGGATCAAAAACTGCTAATTCGTACAGAGCCATTGAACCGGCCCAACCAGAAACGAGAGCTGTATGCATTATATGTACAGAAAGCAAGCGACCGGGATCATTCAATACGACGGTATGAACACGATACCAAGGCAAACCCATGGAAATACCCCTTTATCAAAGAAAAATAGACACTATGTAACTTTATCGCATTGGAAAAGACTATGCTATGGACCTCTCCCTTTCAGTGGATTATTTCGGAGCAAGGGTGAATATTTATTTAATTCCATTTCGTTGGTAATAATGGAACAATTCTGTTTGTAGGAACAAAGATAAGCAGATCTATTCTATACCCGATAAGTACTAATACGCAATGGGGAGATTGGTCCCATTTTCTATGAGCGAATGCGTAGATACTTGTTCATCATTTGAACAGCCCGACCCATTCGTAATAATTTTCCTTTATTCATTTCGTCTTACTCTAGGAATTTTCCAATATATATGGATAAAATACAACATTACGTTTCCCCATCAAAGTAAAATATAATACTCAACTACCCTTTCTTTCAGTTGATGCCTATTGGTGTTCCAAAAGTACCTTTTCGGAGTCCTGGAGAGGAAGATGCAATTTGGGTTGACATATAGTGCGACTTGTCAGACATATTGGGTCATATGGGATTTCCCCGTTCTCTCCCCCGATCGAGATACCCTCTGTTTCGCCCAAAAAAGATTGCTTGAAAACCATCAATAATTTGGAGCGTGAAGTGCAATTAGATCCATTTTTGAGGGGGTCGAGATCAATATTAATATTATCCATTATAAAAATTTATGGTTGGCTTGGTTGGACCAATAAAATGAAGTATCCAGGCTCCGTTCAGAAAATACCCAATTGGTAATATATGTATGATTACCACTTTACCATACATAAGTCATTACTTTATAGCATATGAACGATCTCAAACTGTCAATCAATGAAATAATATGATGACTACATCGAATATTTGTCGTAAGAAAGGCATGAAAGAAATGATTAAAAAAAAAGTAGTACCAAAAAAAGTGGTATTGGGATCATTTGTCCTATATGTGCAAATTGAAATCGGGCGGATCTTTACCCGGAGTAGAACATAAACCTAAAATAATTGAGGAGGCCCATTCAGGAACAAGAAAATTACATCGTAATTTGGATTGGATTTCGATGAAACAATACATCAATGAGAGGTTAATTTGATAAGTTTAGTGGATTCTCTCCGTTTTTACGGAGAGGCGATCAAAAAATAATCTTTCTTAAAAAAATAGAAGAAAAAGCCCCTTCATTAAGAAGTGGAAAAGTCCTACTATACTTTAACTATAAAAAAGAAGGCGGGCTGGAATCAACACATTGATTCTTTTTTTTTTTTCACAATTTTTTTTTTTGAACCGTATGCATCCAAAGGTGCGTGTACGGTTCCTAAGGGATAAAATTTTGTCCTAATCAACCGACTTCATCGAGAAAGATTACTTTTTTTAGGCCAAGGCGTTAATAGCGCGATCTCAAACCAACTTATTGGTCTCATGGTATATCTCAGTCTAGAAGATGAGACCCGAGATCTTTATTTGTTTATAAACTCCCCCGGCGGGTGGTTAATACCCGGAGTAGCCATTTATGATACTATGCAATTTGTGCTACCAGATGTACATACAATATGCATGGGATTAGCCGCTTCAATGGCATCTTTTCTCCTGGTCGGAGGAGAAATTACCAAACGTATAGCATTCCCTCACGCTTGGCGCCAATGAGTTTTTTATTTGATTTGAGAAAAAAATAAGACTATGCCTTCGCGACATGTAATATGAATAAGAATACGAATATTAAGTAATAATAGCATGGCACTTCGAGTTCGATATGAACAAACCATTATTGTTTTTTCATAACATGAGATTATGTATCGGCGAGTAATATGAGACAAAAAGTATCTCCGATTTGATCTTATCTATCCGGGATTCATTTCAGCGTCACAAACTTTTTTGTTTTCACACCAGAAGTCTCTTTCCAATATTTATGTTATGAAAGAGTACTAAAAAAAAATGATCATTTTTTTTTTTATTTTTGATCCGATCAAAAATAAACTTTGGGATTGCTGAATCACATACAAGATAAATGATAAATATAGAAAGCAACGGAACCATCATAGTATTTTTGAACCCCCCCGAAAAGAAGGTTGGTAAATGGATCACTTTTTTATTGGGATTTGATGGATCCTATTTCTCTTTTTGCTCGACCGAAAGGAAAAGTAAATTCCATTGTGGAGCCGTATGCACAAAAAATGCCTGTACGGTTGTTCAATTATATATCTATTCTTATTTTATTCTTTCTTGTTATTCTTTATCTCTTTCCTTCGTCCGATCGTACGAGATCGAGAAACCATTCATTATGTTATATCATCAGGGTAATGATCCACCAACCTGCTAGTTCTTTTTATAAGGCACAAACAGGAGAATTTATCCTGGAAGCGGAAGAACTGCTGAAACTTCGCGAAACCCTCACAAGGGTTTATGTACAAAGAACGGGCAAACCCTTATGGGTTGTATCCGAAGACATGGAAAGGGATGTTTTTATGTCAGCAACAGAAGCCCAAGCCCATGGAATTGTTGATCTTGTAGCGGCCGAAAATGCCGGGGATTTCACGTAAATCCGAGATTCCATTTTGAACCATAATTCGGATGAACCTAAATTTCATATTTTTTCTGCTTACCAGGGTAAAATAAGGTAAAAAAAAAAAAAAGAATAATAATTTATAATCATCTGGTTAGGATTGATCTAAACCAGACCATTTATATACGATTTAGCATGCCAACCATTAAACAACTTATTAGAAATACAAGACAGCCAATAAAAAATGTAACAAAATCCCCCGCTCTTCGGGGATGTCCTCAGCGTCGAGGAACATGTACTAGGGTGTATGTGCGACTCGTTCAGATCATGAGCTGGAACAAAATAAAATAAAGGAAAAGTTTTTCCAGTATCAATGACCAGTACCAATGAATAGGATGGAAGAATTCCATTCAATATATGAATCTAAAAAAACAAACCTCCATTGTGTATGAAATTTATGGTTTCTATTGGTGCAAATCCAATCACCTCAATTGGAGATGAGAAGCAATTCCCCATTGGTAGCAAATGGTTATCCATTAAGCGGGGGAAAATCAAATAGTATTTAAGAAGCAAAAGAATTATGCTCCCACTCTTGCAAGAACGGACTAACAGGGTCAGCTACCTAGCCAACCTTTGTAATTAAATACCGTTACTGTATGGGTAGATCTCATTGTGAAAAGACCTATTACTGGATAATTCATGGGTAGAGTCAAAGAATGTGAACTGTACAAGTTACTAATAACATTGATTAAATGAAGGGAGGGACTCCGGTGTATAGAGAGGACCTCACCGTTTAAGAAGCAACCATAGAAACGATGGAACCCACTATTTCTTTATGCATTTACCTTTACTATTTATTGTTATTGATACTTTATACTCAACTTAATTTACAATTTACTATTTTGTTCTTTGTTGATACCTAGTATCAATACAATTTCCTTATTTCGGGGTTAAATGCCTGGAAAAAATCGTGGTTGGGAAGGTCATAGTAGCAAAAGCCATTGGAATTTTTTTTATACACCGGAAGAATCCGTTTTGTTATTAATAGACCAGGAAAGGAGAAAAGAATGACTGAAAGAAAATAAATCAATTAGTTATTCATATTCATCAAAGTTTCATTTGATTCAATGACCAGAATTAGACGAGGGTATATAGCTCGGAGACGTAGAACAAAAATTCGTTTATTTGCATCAACCTTTCGAGGGGCTCATTCAAGACTTACTCGAACTACTTTTCAACAGAAAATGAGAGCCTTAGTTTCTGCTCATCGGGATAGGGGCAGGCAAAAGAGAAATTTTCGTCGTTTGTGGATCACTCGGATAAATGCATCCGCTCGTCAGGCTAGGCCTTCGGTAGTCAATAGTTATTATCCAGAACTAGTATACAGTAGTTATTGTAGATCAATACATGATATGTACAAGAGGAACTCGCGGATTATTAATCGTAAAATGCTTGCACAAATAGCCATATCAAATATGAATTGTCTTTACATGATTTCCAATAAGATCATTAAATAAATAAGGAGATTGTAAGGAATACACCGTAATGATTTAAACGGAGCCCCCGGAGAATGAGCTCCGGGAAGGTCGAGTATAAATTAATAGGATAGATAAATATAGTCAAAATGAATGAACACGCTTCAATAAAAAAAAAGAAAGATTTTTGACTTTATTTACCTTACGCCTTTTTTCTTACAACGTGACAATCCAATCTGGATTCTCTAATTTTTCGAACAAAAAATCAATCTGAGTTGGGGTTCGATTGGAATTTTGATTCAATTGCAATTGAAGAATAGGCCTATCTATTTATTTCTAGTTCGAGGACCCGTAGTTCTAGGAGTCGACTCAGTTCTCTCAAATTGTTTCTCATTATTAAGAAAAGGTAACAAAGATAAAATACGAGCTTGTTTTATAGCAATAGTAATTAATCGTTGTTGTTTCAACGTCAATCTATTCACTCGTCTAGATAAAATTTTTCCTTGTTCACTAATAAATCGACTAATTAAACTCATGTTTCTATAATCAATTCGATCCCCCGACCCAATTGGGGGCAAACGCCTACGAAAAGATCGCTTGGATTTAAGAAAAAGTCGCTTGGATTTATCCATGGTTTATTCCTTATCTTTAAAATCCTATTTCTTAATTCTAATTTCATTTTTGATCCGACCGAAATAGGATTTGGTTGTTTTTATTTTTATATATTAATATGTAATTTATTATGTAATTATTATGTTTATGTAATTGATTCCTGTTCCTTGGAGGGTTTACACACGCGTTCCATTTTATCTATTTCTTTATCTCCCCATGAATTGTATGCTTGTAACAATAGGGACAAAATTTTCTCAATTCCAATCGACTAGGCGTATTGTGTCGATTCTTTTGAGTAATATATCTGGAAATACCCCGTGATTTCTTATTAATCTCATTTCGGACACAACTGTTACATTCCAAAATAACTCTTACTCTCACATCTTTACCCTTGGCCATGAACCTCCCTTTTTTATTTTGGATTCACCCAACTCTTCCATTTTCGATCCGAAACAAGAAAAAAGAAGTTGCTGACTCGAAATAAATCCAATTCTGAAATATTTCATTGCAATCAATATCAATAGAGAAATAATAAGTAATACAACGATTTCTAACTATCAATTAAATTAGTACCAGTATTAAATTTAAGTATCTTGTATACTTTTGTTGTCCTCGACCCTTTTTTTTTTTTTTTTTTTCTGTTCTCCCTCTATTAATCTCTATTAATTCCGCCTAAACCCGAGTTTCGTTCCGGGTGAATCTTCTTTTTTTATCCTAAAAAAATGACAGTCAAGAACAAAACAAAGAAGGGGGGGTTAGTCACAGATAATTTATTGTATCTCTAAGCTTCTTCATCCCTAACTAGAATGAAAAAAAAGGGAATGTCAACGCATCTGGGAATAAACGATTGATCTCTATCAATAGACCTGCTAAAGACCCGAACCATAGAGTGCTTAACACGGGTGCCACAGAAAGATATGTTTTTATATCTCGCATTGAAAATCCTCCTTCTTTATTGTAATACATATATGATCAGATACATATGTAGTTAAGGATCACTTGTATTTGTACGGGGAATCCCTAACTAAAATGGATATAGCGACCCGATAGATTCTATTTTCTTTCCTTTCTTTACAACAGAAAAAGACGTCCACTTATTTTATGAATATTACCGATATCAATTTATTTATATGTTGGGTTTATAAAATGAAATTCAATTTATAGTAATAATTAATATTACTATTGAAATTTAATATTCTTATTCTATTTAATATTTTATATAATAAAATATTTAATAGAATTTATATAATAAATTAATATTTTATATAATAAAATATTTAATATAAAATATATTTATTAATTTATATATTTCTAAATTTTCATAAAAATTAGAGTTTAATAGAATTATTTTATTAATAATAGAATTCTATATATAGAAAGAAAATTAAATAAATATAGTAAAGGTAAATTTCTCATTTTTTTTTTATATAAGATAATTGAATTATTCTTTTATTATATGTTTATATGTATATGAGATGAACAAAGAAGAAATGGCAAGATAAATTGTATAGTATCTCAATGGAGGAAATTACGATGTGGAAAACAAGACGGGGATTCTCTACAATGACACTGTAGGCTAATTGAAAGGGATGTAGCGCAGCTTGGTAGCGCGTTTGTTTTGGGTACAAAATGTCACGGGTTCAAATCCTGTCATCCCTATTTATTACTTCTCCTGTGTGTAGTAATGAAGGATCAATTGAGATCAATGAAAATTGGACATACATAACCCTTTCTTTATGATACATATATATGCATGCAAGATATAGTGGGGGTTACAAATAAAATTGATTTATTTACGGTCTTTTATATTGTGATAAGAAAGCGCTCTTAGTTCAGTTCGGTAGAACGCGGGTCTCCAAAACCCGATGTCGTAGGTTCAAATCCTACAGAGCGTGATTCTGTTCTTCTTAGCTTAGGTCGAATTACAATGAAATAACTTTACTAACTTAAGCAGCAACCCGAATTTGACCTCCTCCCTTTTTTAATCCGCAGGAGGTCAAGAAAAAAGAGATGTTACTTAATCAAAGGTCCAACTGATCGCCGCGCCTGTATTGCAAATATGCAGTTACGAATAATCCAGCCAAAGTAATAGGAATTAGGCCTAACACGATTCCAAATAGTAAAACTTCAATCATTTCAATTTTTTGAAAGGGTAGGTAAAGTAAAAGGGGGAGGTAATATCTATCTCTAGATATTAATCCAAATCGCCCATGAATCTCAATAACCAAGAATTTACAATTTACATGGAAGGAACTATGGACTACCTGGAATCTCACAAAAACATTTATTTTTATGAATTGTTTATTCAATCAATTTCAAATAAGTCGTATCTTGCTCAGACCAATAAATAGAGCTGAAGTTATAGTTAAAGCCGCCAGTAGAAAACCGAAA